GATGATTGACTCATTCTGTACTAGAAATAATCGCAGGAAATCTTTTGATAACACAGATTCCTATTTCTCAATGATATCCCACGATCCAGACAATTGGCTGAATCCCGTGAAACCATTTCATAGAAATTCATTGATATACTCTTTTTATAAAGCAAATCGACTTCGATTCTTGAATAATCAATATAACTTCTGCTTCTATTGTAACAAAAGATTCCCTTTTTATGTGGAAAAGGCCTGTATCAATAATTATGATTTTACGTATGGACAATTCCTCAATATCTTGTTCATTCGCAACAAAATATTTTCTTTTTGCGATGGTAAAAAAAAACGTGCTTTTTTGGAGAGAGATACTATTTCACCAATTGAGTCACAGGTATCTAACATATTGATACCTAACGATTTTCCGCAAAGTGGCAACGAAGGGTATAACTTGTACAAATCTTTCCATTTTCCAATTCGATACGATCCATTCGTTCATGGAGCTATTTACTCGATCGCAGACATTTCTGGAACACCTCTAACAGAGGGACAAATAGTCCATTTTGAAAGAACTTATTGTCAACCTCTTTCAGATATGAATCTACCTGATTCAGAAGGGAAGAACTTGCATCGATATCTCAATTTCAATTCAAACATGGGTTTGATTCACACTCCATGTTCTGAGAAATATTTACCATCCGAAAAGAGGAAAAAATGGAGTCCTTGTCTAAAAAAATGCCTTGAGAAAAGGCAGATGTATAGAACCTTTCAACAAGATAGTGCTTTTTCAACTCTCTCCAAATGGAATCTATTCCAAACATATATACCATGGTTCCTTACCTCGACAGGGTACAAATATCTAAATTTCATATTTTTAGATACTTTTTCAGACTTATTGTCAATACTAAGTAGCAGCCAAAAATTTGTATCCATTTTTCATGATATTATGCATGGGTCAGATATATCATGGCGAATTCGTCAGATTCCATTGTGTCTTCCACAATGGAATCTGATAAGTGAGATATGGAATCTGATAAGTGAGATTCCGAGTAATTGTTTACATAATCTTCTTCTGTCCAAAGAAATTATTCATCGAAATAATGAGTTACTATCGATATCGACACATCTGAGATCGCTAAATGTTCAGGAGTTCCTCTATTCAATCCTTTTCCTTCTTCTTGTTGCTGGATATCTCGTTCGTACACATCTTCTCTTTGTTTCGCGAGTCTATAGTGAGTTACAGGCAGAGTTCGAAAAGGTCAAATCTTTGATGATTCCATCATACATGATTGAGTTGCGAAAACTTCTGGATAGGTATCCTACATCTGAACTGAATTATTTCTGGTTAAAGAATCTCTTTCTAGTTGCTCTGGAACAATTAGGAGATTCTCTAGAAGAAATACGGCGTTTTGCTTTTGGTGGCAACATGCTATGGGGTGGTGGTCCCACTTATGGGGTCAAATCAATACGTTCTAAGAAGAAATATTTGAATCTCATCGATCTCATAAGTATCATACCAAATCCCATCAATCGAATCGCTTTTTCGAGAAATACGAGACATGTAAGTCATACAAGTAAAGCAATCTATTCCTTTATAAGAAAAATAAAAAATGTGAATGGTGATTGGATTGATGATAAAATAGAATCCTGGGTCTCGAACAGCGATTCGATTGATGATAAAGAAAGAGAATTCTTGGTTCAGTTTTCTACCTTAATGACAGAAAAAAGGATTGATCAAATTCTATTGAGTCTGACTCATAGTGATTATTTATCAAAGAATAACTCTGGTTATCAAATGATTGAACAACCAGGAGTAATTTACTTACGATACTTAGTTGACATTCATAAAAAGTATCTAATGATTTATGAGTTCAATACATCCTGTTTAGCAGAAAGACAGATATTCCTTGCTAATTATCAGACAATTACTTATTCACAAACCCTTTGGGGGGCTAATCGTTTTCATTTCCCATCTCATGGAAAACCCTTTTCGCTCCGCTTAGCCCTACCCCCCCCTAGGGGTATTTTAGTGATAGGTTCTATAGGAACTGGACGATCCTATTTGGTCAAATACCTAGCGACAAACTCCTATGTTCCTTTCATTACAGTATTTCTGAACAAGTTCCTGGATAACAAGCCTAAGGGTTTTCTTATTGATGATAGTGACGATAGTGACGATATTGATGATAGTGACGATAGTGACCGTGACCTTGATATGGAGCTGGAGCTTCTAACTATGATGAATACGCTAACTATGGATATGATGCCGGAAATAGACCGATTTTATATCACCTTTCAATTCGAATTAGCAAAAGCAATGTCTCCTTGCATAATATGGATTCCAAACATTCATGATCTGGATGTGAATGAGTCGAATTACTTGTCCCTCGGTCTTTTAGTGAACTATCTCTCCAGGGATTATGAAAGATGTTCCACTAGAAATCTTCTTGTTATTGCTTCGAGTCATATTCCCCAAAAAGTAGATCCATCTCTAATGGCTCCGAATAAATTAAATACATGC